AAAGGAACCGACACGTAGTAGTCCGGTCCGTAAATGAAAGCCTTGCCAGCCGCTGAAAGGATAGGATATCTACATACGCTGGGGAAAATCATAAACATCATAGGCAAGATTGAAATGCAATCCATTCCACTTCAGTATCCTGACCTGAAGGTGATCATCGGAACGATGACACTGAGCGAGAAAACCCTTCCTTAGGGCTTTCTCTAACAAACTGATTTCGATAGAGGAATCATTCGAAAGTTCGGATGGATGGAGCCTTAGCCTTTCACTAATAGACAGAAGTGACATAGTTGCTCTACGAAGAGCAGGCAATATTCTTTTCGGGTTTACCGGGGGTCGTCTTTCGGCGAAGTCACAGTAGGCAAAGCCGAGATAGATCCTCCCCCTACAAAGTACGGCGGATTACCGACACTTTCTTACTACCCCGCCCTTAGAAAAGAAAGAAGATCATAGGCAACTCTAGCGGGAGACTGAACTCCTCTCTTACTTAGCCATTGCTTTCTCGACCGTAGGCATGATGTACTAGGTACCTATTGACGAGACCACCTCACCTCTCCGTTGATCCCCAGTTTGATCTTTTTCTCCATATCCAGTGGAATGTATACATAACCCCTATGTCTTGCTAAAGTGATGGGAATACCCAGGACTTTGAGAACGGCATTAGAACTCTCTTAGCTTCAAGCGTCTGGTCGTTCCTTCCTTAAATAGATGAGGCGTTGGTTAAACAGCTGGGCCGGCATTCAATACTTGAGATCGGTAGCTAATACCAAATGAACGGGCAAGGTAGAAAGCCTTTAGGAGATTATACCCACATCTTCGCTCTTACTGCTCAAAGAAAGGGGAGAGTCTTAGCTTTGGCTTGAACCGCCCTTTCGAGGACGATTGGTTACATTGACGGAATCAACCCGCTAACGGAATCCTCTGGCCCACAGTTCCTGGGTTACCTAACCTCCACTTACTCCTACCCCAACCATGCTTGCTGGGCCTTTAGGGCAACTAAACTATCGACTAGGTCTGGCGTTCTGGAGATGGAAAATGCAGGGAATAAGACCTACGTTTACCCGCCTGTGAACAGGAGTTGGCGCACCCGCTTCCGCCTAAGCGAGATCCTTCTCTTTCTACATCTCTCGACTTATCGTCCACACCACCGCATGGCTTTCTTCACTTGCTTGCAAAGAGGTTTCCCCCACTTAAGGAGGGCCGATGGAAATATGAATATACTTGCTTTATCAGCGCCTCATGATGACCTCGACACCCTTAAGGCTACGTGGGTTAGTGAGCAATCAAACAAGAATGTGTGGGTAGCCCTACCCGCCCAGTCATAGAATACCACATAGAAAGCTCCAGCCTGAGTGCGCAGAAAGGAATTCATTTATTGCCACTACTCTGCTAGCTCAGCACATCCTATACAGTAACCCTCTCCGTGGGAATAGTATTTCACAACCAGCCCCTTACTGATATGTTGTGACTTGCTACCTCGGTTACGCAGCCGCTTATGCGGAGTGAGCCTTTTTGTGTCACCACGACCGGGCACACCCAGAGGTTCCTATCAATTCGAAGTCCCCCTCTCAGCGAACATCCAAAAGGAGGAGGTTACCGAGAGCTTTCTATTAGCATGTGTAATAGCTGTTACCTATAAGTAAGTAGAACCCACCCGGGATAGAAGTTGCAAGTGAGATCAATAGATAGATAGGTCAGGAAAAGGGCCAGAAATCAGAGTCGAATCTAGTTAGAATTCTCTTTCTTATCAACTTGTTCTAAGTGATTTATTATTCTAGGCAATATTTCTTCCATGCAGTAGGCGGGGCTCCGGCTGCATCCTCTACTCAGCCGGGAGAGGCATGTTCCTCTTATCAAGAACAAAAAAACGGGGACGAAGAGAATCGTCTCAAAAATAGAGGGGAAAGGTCCATACTTAGTCAGCGATTGTAGGTTCAGAAGGGTCATTAGCTCGTGGGCTAGGCCAGCTACGCTTAAGCAAGATCTCTGAGCTTAGGTAGTTTGGTCGAACGAGTTCGTTCCAGCTATCCCCTCCAGCTCGTAATGAAATTGGCTCATACGACGCCTAGTTTCAGTGAAACTATAAAGGTAGGATCAAAGAGGCAAGCATCTCTCGTAATACTAAAGAAGTGTTCCTAGTTCGTGGGTTTCATGAATTGAGATCCACAAAGGGTAAGCCAAAGAAAAAAATAGGACGCTAATGAAGGGTCCGAAGGAGGTAGTCTTTCTCGCGAATGTTTGTACGTTTAAGGTCGTAAATGTGCGTTCTTCCTAGAGGCGATTGGCCATAGAAGAGTTTTCCCTAACATTAGTATACACACATGCGCATGTCTTCTATAACGATATATGAATATTGAGCTAGCGAGCGATCGAAGTAAGCCCGACGAATTGTATTGACTATCTTGACCCGAAATGACTCCTCTTTCTTCTTGCCCGATAAAGGGAAATTGAAGTTAGGTAGTGCAATCCACAGAAAGATTCTTATGCCAGTGTACGAGGACCCGAGAGCCAAGTAAAGAAAGAGGGGATGAGATATGGCTCGGAATTAGATGGAATATTCTACTGAGCTAAATAGGGATCAGCTGTCGGGTTTCAATTACGGAAATTTTGAATGAAACCGGGCTTACCAGCGAACCGAGGTTTTAGGTTACGTGACATGGTTCGATGACCTAGAAGTTCCGGTTGAGCTAGCATCTCTAGAACAACAAGTGACACCCTAAGCATAGCTGGAATTTCCTACTCAGTATTCTGTCTTTCTTCGTAAATCATGTGAAGCAGCGCCCCCTCCTTCTAAAGTCCTCGGAGAGTTGGTACTTCCGCTACTGCCCTAACCGGCATTTTCAGTGCATCATGATAGAGGTTTCGCTTCTTATCGCCGCCTTTCTATTTTGCTTTTAAGTGGGCACAGGAGGGAGTAAAGCAAAGAGTGGAGAGTGAATCAACTTGCATTCTTTCTAGAATAATAGATTGATACGCCCAGTGAAGTAGTAATGGCGCCTTCTTTCAGTACTCTCCTTTTAGTGTTGAGCAATTTCGGATCCTCCCGCAACTAAAAAAGGGAAAACTACTTCCCGGCCGGTAGGCGTTTCTCCACCAGGCAATGGACTTGTTCGACACGAAGTATGGCCCGCTCTCACATACCGAGTGGACGGCCTGGTTCCTGGTTTCGAACCTAGGACCTATACCGATGCCTTGTCATACCATTTTTCTTTTGGAACTGTTGCTCGGAGCTTTGCTCGCAGCAGAGGGGATTGGTAGTTGCTTGGAAGAAAGAAAAGGAAATGGGTAGTGCCACCCTGAGCTGCCTGTTGAGCACGTTTAAGGTCTAAAGAAGCGGGCGGTAAGGTAAGGGAAATAGAGAAGTGCTATCAATATTCATACTTATGAGATCCTTAAGAAGGAGCTGTCGACCTCAATAGAAAGAAATGTAAAGTAAGCCCAGCATGGTGTCTTGTGGACACAAAGGCGAAGCGGGACTAATTGGATTCAGCCGGAGATTTGGACCTTAGGGGTCAACTCATCTCATTTTTAAGGATCTGCCTATTAAGATTGACCTGCTCCAACGCTTGTTCCAACGAAAGAAGGTTAGAAGGCAAAGTTGGGTTCTTCATGGCACTTCCCCCGGCCGTCTCCACTCGGGAAAGTAGCCTTTTCGCTTAAAGACGTTTTCTTAGAGGGGTTTTCTATTTCATCCCTATGACTTCGACGACTATCCATCCCTACGAGAACCCACATACGCGTATATCCCTCATATCGAGGTTGACCGAAAGAAAGCCATTAGCCCATTACAAAACGGAAGTACATTCCAGCTCTCGCTGAGCGAGCACCCGCTAACTCGAGGACCATTTCCCTGCACCCCCCGACCCCTACCCGATCTACACCCATCATTTTCCCCGGCCTACTACCGAGCAAAACGAGGGTTCAGTGAAGAGCTGGACAAAGGGCTCCACCCTACTCATCAAGTATTGCCACAAGTGGTCATGCAAACGTTTTAGGGGTTTGCTTACAACAAGAACAAACCAATGTAGAAGTTCGATTCTTTCCAAGCTACTCATTTGATCTTAATATAATTTCTGTTTTATACGACGCAGTGGATCCTCCGTCAGATGTTTAAGAGTACAAGAATTCACTCCCCGGGAACAGGATCAGTAACACAATCAGAGGTTCCACATAGAGTAAATACTATCCGTGTGCCTCCTCAACAGATCCAATTGAAGCATCCCCTGGGCAGGTGAGGATAAGCCAATAAAGGAAAACAACCGGTCATTGCTGACAGAAAAGATATCCTATTTTTATTCCTCGGAGGTGCACTTGGCCTTTATTCAGCTAATGGCTAGGCGAATACCCATGACTACCTCTCGGTAACGGGTCGAGTAGCGATACTCCCCTTTTATATGCTCCTGCTATCAACAGGGGTAGTTAGGGTAGGTAGGGTTAGGAATAAATAGATATCTTATACCTCAGCCATGTTCATCTTTTCAGTTTTGATTCTTAGGGCCATAGCGGCGTAGTAGAAGGCCTTCCGTCCATCCGTATGCAGTAGGAGCCTTATGCCTTAGCTGAGCCGTTCCCACTAAAGAACAGAGAACTGTTAGGACTAGCGGACCACTAGCTGACTAGGGGCGAGCGAGCCGGTTGGACGCGGGTGGCAATGAGAGGGATTCATATACGAAGTCTAAAGTGAAGGGAACATTCTCATAGCCCTTGCTAAGAGAATAAACTACTACTGGCTCTATCTTTCTCTTTTTTTCCCCCCGAACCTAGAAAATGCTTAATATGTTAGTTAGGCACGAGGTGGGTGCTCGCCAGGGTCTACCCTTGTCCCATCCACTACTCTCCGTTCAACAGCAAAACAGCTAGTCTTAGCGACGCACGTATCTGATTATGTTCTTTATTACATATGCATTACAAGGAAAGGCTATGGAGTTTGATTTATCACCAACTCCTGCGCGAGACTATCTATCTCCGAACTTATGTAATTCTTATTCTTAGTTCTTCTA